CAGTCATCTCTTTATTCTCTCCCTCGAAAAGGGGAGTTCAGTTAGCCTAGAGGGAAGGGGATACCGTAATTCAACTCTGCTACAGGCTATTAAGCGCCAATGAAACTTTGAAGCATTCAATTCAGTCAGCCGGGAAGATGGATTGAGAAAAACCTTCCGTCGCGCAATGCTCGGAAATCTTCAACTTCAAATGGGCCCGGTTCGCATTCCTAGTTTTCTTTTTTTTAAGTTCAATAGAAGAACTGTCTGTTCTCACCTTTTGCCTTAGAAAGAGTTCAACCCACTTGAAAGAGGAAAAGTACCGGAAAGTACGGATTCGGGTTCATCCCTCAATCAAGCACTACTTGAAAGTCAGGATAGATTCAACCATACGCCTAGATCGGAAGGAGTACGCTCTAAGAGCAGCTTTCCCCGTTCTGACCGATGCATTCAAGCTCACCTAACTTGGTTCTAGTGTTGTGACTGGTACTCTACAAAAGAAAGAAATTCTTGGATTGGTTGCTTCTGAGAGAGCAGCTCTTCCGACAGCTCGTATTCATCCCTTCCCCATGAGGGCAATCAGCCCCTTGCTTTCATTTGAATATTGGCCCTCGCGCATCACGGCTAGATTGGAGTAACTCATAGCTAGGGCTTTCTATTTCATCAGGACGGCTTCTCCTCCACTGAGCTCATCGCCCCTTTCTATCCAGGTTGAGGTCCAAATTATCTTTTTAAAAGAAAAAAAGGAATCTCTCTGACAAGGGCAACGGCTGGGAAAGAAAAATCCCTTATCTTTTCTTGTCTCAAAGAAATCCATTCCGGAAGCGGTAACACGTTTGAACCTACTTCTTTTTTTTTACGATCGATTTCTCACACTTTTTGGATAGTCTACCTACTTGCCCGACTCACCGGTACTATTGGAGCCTTCTTTCCTGCCTTCTTTACCGGATATTGAAAATCTACGATTTCTTCCTTAACCTTCAGCGGAGTTAGGAATTCAAGGTCTAAGTAGAAGCTTCACCTCCGACCTGTGCTATCCATTCTAGTCTAGTGCGCCTAGGACTGTGAAGACTGAAGCTAAGTACTGCTTTACGGAATGCAGCAGTTCACTTTTCTAACATATACAAGTTAGCGCTTTCTTACTAACAACGTATTCAGGAATAGCCTTTACTAAAATAAAATAATAAAGGCTTCTAGAAAGCGCTTTAACGATAGATATCTCTTTTGGACCCTCTTCTTTCTCTCTGCGCGGAGGCTAGCGCATCTTTCACAGGGAACAGTCTTATAAGGAAGACAAAAATCTTCCTAGGCTTGAAAGTGGAAGTAGTACCTATCAAAAGTAGGAACTAGCTAAGCGTCCATTGATCAAGGATATTGGCCAAAGCCAGGTAGGGGTGAGCATTCCTAATGGTTTCCCCCAGCATCCGCTATCACTTTTAATAAAGCAATTGCCTGTCAATAGGGCAGGTACAGCACAAGGACTAAGACTATTTCGAACAAAACCTTTCGCTAGAAGCTCTTCCACTTGCCTATTTAACTCAGCACGCTCCTTAGGGTTCATCCTATAATATAATGTGGAAAGTTAGGCAATTGAAATCCAGGAACTAAAAAAATAGCATGCTGGATATCCCTCATGGGTGGTAATTCACTAGGAAGCTCAGAAGGCATGACATCAAGGAACTCCTCTAACTACTTACGTACCTCGGGAGGGAAATCAGACTTAGACTCAGTGGAATCAGGAAGAGTCTCGTCTCGAAAAGAAAAGACCAATTGAAGCTTTGGGACTGGCTCTGAAAGAATAGGACTTATTATACCAGGAACGGACTCCTTTTTCTGTCCATTCTAGCTGCCTATTCAATACAATAGCAATGGTCAGGAAGGTGCAAACAGGCTTTATGCCTCTAAGGACAGAAGGAATCGAAGAAAAAAATAAATAAGGAGAGCAGAAGAATGAATGACGAGCGTGGGCCGGCCAGCAAAAGAAAAGCAGTTCACCCTGTTTTCGAAAGGTGGTATTCCAAGTTGGGATTCCGCAGGGAGTAGCTTTTAGCATTTCCTACATTGAAGCTGACCGAGAACTCCCTGAGCTGGAGACACAGGCCCGCTATTCCTTCAGAAACCGGGAATCCGCAAGGAAGGATAGGACACAGAAGAAGGACCTAAAGTTGTTCGTCGGATGAGACTGAAGATGTCTATCAAAGAGCGGGAGGGACTGACTAGACCGCTGTCAACCAGCTCTGAAGGTTGCAAAGCCTTTAGAGTTCCCCTGAACGGAAGGAAGGAAAGACAGGGATAACTCTTCAACGAAAATAAAGAAAGAAATTACATAAATAATGATAGGTTGAATCGTTCACTAATCTATCTGTGGCCGATTTCAAATCTACAGAGTAGGTTTACCTTGGCACCACTAAGTCTACACAAAGGACGTCTTTGGTGAAAAGTGCCGTCCATAGGGATTGTTTGGAAGAACTTCCCTAGTAAATAGGTCATGGTCTTCCATTCCAGACTAAACAAATCATTGTTTGGGTCAAAACAATACCTAACCCGTGGATACCACAGCACTCCAGCCCCTATTCCGAGGTAAGGGCAATCTTTCATTTGTTGAAAGAATACCGGGTTATCGAACCCCCAGCATGTGAGGGTTGGCTTTATGCTAAAAAGAATCCCGAGTTCAAAAGTAAATCAGAATAGGCTTTGCTTTCCTCTTAAGGAAAAAGGGAACCTGCCGAATCAAAGCAATCCTCTCTTGGCATAGCTGAAGCTCCTTTCCTGGACGACTCTTAGTGGTTCAAAATAAGGCTTAGTTCAAAGTCAGTCTAACCAAGGCCTATTTTAGAGTCAGATCAGGGATTTTTAAACAAATTCATATCATCTGTCCTTCAATCCCCTTCTTATTATAGGAAAAAGATGATTAACTTGAAAACAAAACTACTTCTTCTTCTTAACTGTGCACACCCCCTACCCTTCAGATTCCACTTGCAAACAAGACCTCCGAACCTGGGGATTAGCCCACTTCTCTTCCTCGACGTCCTACAATTCTGTAACAACCGATTCAGAAACATTTCCTGAACCCGCTTACGGCTATTTGAACAATGGATATAAGACCAACTGCGGTTACGTGGAAAAGACCATCAACAGCGGAACCGGCTACTCGAAGAGTAAGAGCAGATAGGCCAAGAGCTGATTCAATTGCAAAAGGCACCAGCTCTTTGCCTTCCTTGCTTGCCTTTCCTTCTAGTCTGGTGTGCTTCTTTGGTTGCCGGGTCAAGGCGACTTGCAATTGTAATTCTTCTTTCGCGCTACCTCCTGCTTCTACAGAAGATCGATTGGTGGGAACCAAAGACGATCGATTCTTTATTCCCCAAAGGGAGTTGTTGCCGACCCATCATAAAGATAATAAAGATATCCCAGGACGGATTCATGACTAGCGCGAAAGCATCGATAATGTAGAATTTCTTTCTTAAGGCCGGCCAACTAATGCCTTTTCCCGGTCCTCATGTCTATGATTCGAGAGGATTGAAAAAGCTCACTTATTGGCTCACGAACTCCAACTACAAACTCAGAACTACAACTCCCTTATCTATCTCACTTCTCTATTTCACTCTCAGGCCGGATTGAATTCATTCAGGAATGCATTTTCTTTTCTTTTAGCTATTGTATTGTTCTTCAGCAGTACCGGGTCTGGAAGGTATTCAATTGCGTCAGTGGCTACCCTTGGCTTAGTAGCTCGAGATGAATGACTCGACTGAAAAGGAGAGGGTAGGGAGTTATTCTTTAAGGGCCTTCGCCAGCAGTTGCTGTCTTAGGATTGAGACCGATAGGAAGAGGTATGAGATCACTCTTTCTAAGCGAGATACAAAGTTTTCCGATAAGGAGTGAAGGAAAGGAAGGCTCCAAGTCAGTCTATCTATACAGCCTAGTATCGCATACTCTAAACTTGAAAGATAGGCCTTTCTCCGATCATGCCTTATCCATGTCATTCCTCGCCTTCGAGCTAAAGATATATTCTCCCTAAAGGAGTCTAATCCCAACCCATTTCCATTTCTCCCATCAAGCAAGCATCAGAGGTTGTCAAAGCCAGTTTTTCAGTAAGAAAGCTTAGGAAAGCAGGACTAGTGAAAATGACAGGAAGCACTATGGACTTTAGCAGGAGTCTTGAAAGCAGTAGTATTTTAAGTAAGTTCCTTGGCAGGCGAATTCTAGTCCCACCTAATCAAAAGCATTAGCCCTCTATTCTGCTTTCCAGGGCTAAGTCTTTCGATAGCGGTCCAGGCGTGCAATTGTTTAGCCTTTTAGAGTTGTCCCCAAGGATCTTTCTAGTTGCTTCTTTCCTGTACTAAGTATACTCGGTTCGGAGTGAGCTTGCATATGGTTGTAATAAGTAAAGAGAACAACCATTGAGAAAGGAATTTCTACTACAGCTTTGTTGCTTCGGTTTAGCAGTCCGCGTTAGCAAGCAGTCCAACTATGGCTATGGGAGGATCCCTTATGCAACTGTTTTCAGTAGTACGCCTAGAAAAAACCAATATGTTTTTTCCTAAGTTCCTAAGCTAAGAGTGAAAAGGTACTGGTACAAAGATCTTAGCCTTTCAAAAGAGATGTGCGAACGCTAGTCCTGACTTGAGTAGTCATCAATAGAAAGAGCTAGGCGGTACAACAAAACATAAAGGAATGCTTAGATTCACTCTGGTATACGCTCCAAAGCCAAGCTTTACGAAAGAAAGAGTCCAGGGATCGGAAGTTTTATGCCTCACACAGGCAATTTCGCTGGGCTCAGCAGATAAGACAGGATTGAACTAAGAGAACGGCTATTCCTATCATCAAGAAAGTCGGCTCCATCAATGAATTACTTGACCCTAACATTGCTATTCTTAATAACCTCAAAGAGCATCCTTTAAAGCGGGGTCCGCCTCAGGGCGAAGAATCCTTACTTATTATTTATTATATAAATATAAAGCATAAAGAGCCACTTATTCAAATTGAAGGGATCGGTGTAGAACTCAACCTCTAGCCTCGTGCGTATGCGTATAAAATAAGGAAACGAAACTCAGCAACTACTTTTAAGAATTAGCTGCGGATGCAGGTGCGTATGAATAGTGAAAGAGTCAGGAAGTTCTCCTTATTCGCTCCTCTCGTTTAACTCGATTTTACCAGCTAACCCCCTTAACGGTCGATCTTACTAGCTCTTGTCCGTTCCTGCTTTCTTCTTTTTAGCATAAAGCTACTGAATGCCCCTTGGCTTTTCTTTCCCGGATAGCTATATCAAACAGTCCTTTAAGACAGCAAGAGCTAAAGCGCTTACAGGGAACTCGTGTAAATACCCTCTTTCAATCCTCTCCCTATCTGTCTTTTCTTCTTACTGAACTGATGGAATTCTTTATCTTACTGAACAGTCCGTTGGTTCAATTCAAACTATCTTGATGAGATGATTATAGCGTTCGTGTCTTCCTTACTAATCAGGGAAGGAATGAACTGCAAAGAGAAAGTCTTCTTCTTACACGAGAATTGATTACCTGAAGGCGAAGGCCGACTAGTTGCGTATTGTATTTCTATTCTTCTTAGCCTTACCTGCCCTACTTTGAGTCTCACTAACGTAGGAAAAGGCCTGGCATGGCCAATTTTAAAGAGCCCCGCCGACTTCACTCGACTAAGGCGGAGCTATCAATAGACCTATGAGGGGAGATCCTGGTTCCCCAGTGAGCTAGGGACAAAGATGCCACTGCTCTTAGCAAGAATGGCATTGATGCGGATTCACAGTGTTGAGAATGGCCAATAGACATCTCTTTAGTAGTGAGTTTGAGAGTGGTAGGGCTCACCTGTCCATGATAATGGAAATTATTCCCAAGAGGAGCAAATTCGTCTAACGTCGTTGCTTACAGGGAGATTGAATCAACATCAAGAGTCCCGTCCTCCTTTTGATAAGAGTCAGTTCCTTCACTACTCGTACTATCATTCTATTCTTGACTGGATCGTGAGCATATATGAAAGAAATCGAAAGCATTGGTACTGGTTGGAATGACTCTGTCTCACTGGCAGGCATCTTTCGACCTGAGGTTCACTGGCTCAAGGGCAGGACAGGGACAGCTACTTACTAGCTTGAGGAACCGAGCTAACAAAAGGCCTAGAACACTGACCGAAAGTCCTCTTTGCTGCTTAATGGCCTTCTATGAGGTTTTCTATACCTCTTCGTCCCTGGCTTTTCTTCCTTCTTCCTTTGTTACTTACTTTGTTACAGATGTCGTACCTCTTCAGTCTATTGCTCCTAGGCCTATGGGTTCTAGAGTAGAGAGAATTCCTATTGACTGTCTTTCCCTCGGGGGAACTCCCTTAATCCCAGAAGTGACGGAACTATCTTTATCTTCTCTTCCGAAAAGAGATGAAGTAGCCATGTTTGCAGCGCTTATGCCTGCAACGTAAAGAGCATTTGCGTATACGACATCTCATTCGGTTTTTCCTTTGGTTCAATGTAGGCTATCTTTATATAGAGTTGTTTTTATACCCTTTCGTCATTCCCTTGCTTGACAGTGAGGGAATCCTAAGTACGTCATTTCACCAAGCAGTCCTTCCTGCACTGAAAAGGGGGGAAGCATCCAATTCCATGCCTCCCTCCCTATTGAATGGAGTTGCCCTATTATTAACATTTTCTGAAATAAGTCCTTCTCTAACAAATCTACCAAGGAAAGATGCCACCGAACCGCCGAACATTTCTGTGAGGAGAGCCTCCTGAGCGGAGACCATTCAAGAAAATCAACTGCGCCTTGGCCCAATTGAACTTCAGATGGGGCGGGTGTCAGCTCCTTCGGTCTCAACACCTTAGTCACGAGCAATAACACCCTTGACATAAGGATTGAGTGTGAGTGGCAGGCCGAAACCTAAAACGCTTCGCAAACTCTGCAGAACCACTATGAGAGATTAGGGATTTTGAATAGGATATAGTTACTCCTAAATCCCCCAAAGCGGCGCTATAGACTTTCGCTACACTCTCATCAACAATGACAACATCATCTCTAAGGATCGCATAATCCCGGAAACGACGTCCCGGATATACTAGCTCTGCACACCACCACACTAATACTAATATATGATGGGAGAGAGCAAAGAGAGGCCAAGACGCATAGTAATAACCAAGCGGTTGACCGGCAACAAAGGAAACAGTGGAGTGCCGCTTAACAAACGGAACTTCAAACAGATTAGTGGCCAGTGCCGAATTAACAACACTAGACGCAAAAGATCTGTCAAATAAGAAGCACATGATCCTAAATAAGAAGTACAAAGGCCACCTATCTGTGGCTGACTTCAAATAAAAGGAGTAACATGTCTGCTTACCTTTGAGACGATCAAGCGGTGCCGTCTGCCAAAAGCATCCTGAGGCAGCCTTTTAAGGATGACACACAACCACTCATGAACCGGCGCGCTGGTTCACGTAGTTGCCTATAGCAAATATACGCCTTCTCCCCGCACCCTCTAACGAGCAACCCAGTAGTCTGCCTGTGACGATCCGCTGATAACCCACGTTAGCAGGTAACATTGGACCAACACACCTCTCAAACCAATCAAGTGACCAGCCAGAGATGATCTTATTAAATCATCCCTAGCATAGCGCACATAATGTGGCCAGAGAGCACCTTGCGACCATTGTTCACCCCGAGTATGAACAAACTGCATAAGATGAACAAATGCAGAGAGCTCATATGGGAAAACATTGAAGCAAGATTTTGCTTTCGCCAGAGACGGACTTAGACCATCCTTCAGTAATTTCTTTGTTAATTGAGAACATGAAGGAAGTTTTCCAACTTCCAAGTTGGCTCCCAAGTAATCCCTTAACAAATTGGTACATTCGATCAAAATCCTCAACAGGTGAAATCATGGAAGTCAAAGTGGAGGCATCCACCCTACCCTCTTCGCCACAAGAATAATTCTTGCAAGCGAAAAGAGAGACAACCAACACTTCACCAATATGTCAGCCGTGTCGTCCCGTTTGTACATCTTATGACGCACAAAGGATGGAATGATTCGAGGAAAACCCGACCTGGATAGAGAGACAGGTACAGCCAGACGCTCCGGAGGGCGCTTATCTCCTCCATACGCCATCTGGAGAGAACTTGAGCACTGCTTAAGATAAAGCGCAGTGAACAAGGGTCCAGACTTAGTATATAAGCGTCTGACTTCCTTAGCATATAAGTAGAGTGCAATGCAGGACTCCTTGGTTAAACCATCAGCGACTACTAATATCATCCTATTTAAGAATCCCATCATAGTCGGCAAGTGTTCGAACACTCGCTGCCATTTCAACGGCGAAACACGAGTGAGAGAAGAGGAATAGAAAGAAAACAATGTTCATGCAATGCTGTAGAGCTAGGTTCCCTCCGGGGGTTGGGGAACACTGCTTCAACGGGAAAAAGAAGAAGAGAAGCAGACACTCCAAATCCTATTATCGTATAGTGATGATGATGACCCTAGTTGTGATTCATCTGACTAGCTTAGCTTAGATTTAAAGAAACCCCTTTTTTGAAAATGGAATTGAGAAAAAGGGGGAGTGCAGGCTTTCAGTCTGTGTTTCGCGAGGGGCATCTTTGTCTGAAAATGGTGAGATCATTAGTGAAAGAAGGACCAACGACGATGAAGGATGAGAAGTAGCAGTTTCAGTCAGGTCAGAGCCTTTTGGTGGAGGCCCTGCTTCAATTTCAAATACAACCCCGACTCAATCAAATCACACCAATGGAAATAGCAAGTCGCAGTCGTAAGTAAAAAAAAGAAAAAAATTAGGCAGTGGAAAGAAGAAAACGACTCTATGAATGCAACCTGAGGAAAAGAAAAAAGATATAAGACTGCGAATAGTTTAAAAAAAAATTACCTTTTAAAACATTAAAAACTAGAAATTTCTTAATCCAGCCGGGGCTCTTAGTGTCGATCAAGAAAGCCACTCCTTTTCGATTTTCGTTCCAGAAAGCCTTTCTGTTTAGTCACTAATTCCACCTTTGCCCATGGGCACATGGAAGAAAAGACTTTCTCAGAAGCGGGGAGAAAAACGATAGATGGACAGTTTTCTCAGTATTGCATTGCAATGCCCCCTAGCTACCCACACGAGACCCGCACCAACAGACGCGGGATCAGGCTAAGACGGAGCTGTAAGAGTAGCAAAGGTGGGAGCAGCTGCTGCCGGGATTTTCTTTATAGAAAATTCATAGGCCGATCTTGGGGTTCTGGTTCTCTGACCCGAGGTCCTTCGGGCTCTTCGTGGTGCAAGCATACCCGGACCATAGGCAGCTCTATTTTTGATTTCTAACGGGTCTGGATTCGGATCCTGGACCTTGGGACCCACAGATAAGATACCATCCCTCCAGGGGCAAGCATATCATCCTTACCGGCCACCCTGGTTTAAGACAATAGTCCCATTTATGTGGAAAATAAGATCCCCGACTTATTATCCGGAAAATAAGTAGCTCGTTCAACTTTTTTTAATCCCCCCTTTCTGTTCTAAATTAACTCCGAAGATTTATATTAGTATAGGCTACGGACATATCATAGACTATATGCATCCGACTAAAGTATATGCCTTTCCTAGAGCTAAGGAGCTAAGCCATATCGCAATTCCTATATACAGCCATTTCTCTGTAGTAACAAGGCCTGTTAAAATTCAAAAGATCAGATAGGCGGGGCCTCATATAGCATTGATAGGCAATCCGTGCGGAATCTGTATAATGAATAGATCTCCTGCCCGTACCATTCCCTTAATTCTTCTTCTTATGCGCAAAGAACTGTCTTCAAGTGGAGTGAAGCCAGCGCTTAGGGGCTGAGGGGAGAACAAATGAATTGTATAAGCCCCTTGACCCCCTATATCCCTTTTTGGGAGAACTTTAACTCAATCTACTACTACTGTTCTCATTCATTGACATAAGTAAAAGCTACCAGTTCCTTACTCAAAGAACTCGTACCGGCACTCTTGAGTTCACAACTCCAACTCCCTTAGATTAGAGTAGCAACTCGATCCTACTAATTACGTAGAACCATGAACCATCGATCGAGCGAGTTCGAGGATCAGTCTTTGATGCTTGAATTTCTAGGCCTAGGCTTTCGGGTCAGTCTGGTTTTCTGCATCTTCTAATTCGCCCATCTAAAAAGAGTGAAAATCAATCTCCTTTTGAACTCACAAGGCCTTTCGTTGGGTATGAGAACTCCTCCCGGAATTCTGACAACAGATGCGGATGAAAGTCCGGGCGTTGCAATCAAGATTTCGTAGTTAGACCGTTGATACCCTGCCTAGCTGAATAACTGACCGACGGCGGAATGGTAAGCTTCCTCGTTCACTTTCGCGGGTCAAAGAATCAAAAAATATGTAACATAACGGAAATGAAAGCTAAAATAGCAACATGAGATAGGAGAGAGTTGACCCAGGCAACGCCAATCTCGATTCAACTACATACAGTTGGTGTAAGGGGAGAAGAGCTGTTGAGGAGTCAAATCTTTCTTTCTAGCGGAATCTCCTTTTCAAAGACACCATTATGAACAATTCGTTCACTTTGCTTTGGCTTGATCGTACAATCAAGGAGAAATTCCTTTGCTTGAGCAGTGAGGAAGAATAACCAGATTGGTAGCCGAAAAGGAAAAGAGTTCTCAGGGTGCTTGCCGTAAGGTTGCTGTCCATTGATGGTTGGTTAGTCCTTTCTTCTTGGTTTATTTAACCAATCTGTCTTATTAAATCGCTAGGGGGCTCTTAAAAGAGCCTAAGTCCACCTATAAGACCTTAACTACTTAGAGATTCGCCGCTCATGCCTAAGGACTCGTTATGCCCTCGCGAAAGGTCTTTTCATATTTGCATATATGATGCCCGAAATCACCGGATAGGTGACTAAAGCCTACGATTGCCAAAAGTCTCATCTCATCCCATCCCGTGCTTTCGGGCTTAGTCCTTAAAATCATCTTCTTGGCAGATCGTCTGCTATTTAAGATTCCAATTCAAAGTCTGATCTTGGCAAGCTGCTACCAAACCGGATTCTCACCTGCTTTAAGGTCCTACATTGACTCTCCAATCGGATATCTCCCTTAGTCCAAGAGGAAATCCCTTAGCTAGGGATCTACCATATCTAGTTCTAATGTAAGCTGGTGAAATGCTACCTTCAATACAACTGACCAGGCTAATCCCGACTCATCGGATGCTTATTGGGATGCCACTATCAGAGATTCTTCACCAGTGAAAAATAGGATTCGTTCAAAGAGAATCCTTCAACGACAACAGCTACCACTCACTGAACACTTTCTATATCCGGATTTATCTCCATCAATGGCAGTAAGTTGCTTTTGAGTTCTATTTTAATTACTCCGAATCTTCTTAGTTCGACAATTTCATTGCCTCACACACAGAATACCAACCGAACAATTATCATAGCCTTGCTTCCTGGCTACGACACTAGTTCTATTCAAACTGCTAACTATGATTCGGAGTTTCTGCCATACTTCAGGTTCCCTCTCCGTTCTAAAAGCGCTTTCCTTCTTTCGGTTGTATCAAGGGATCCGGGTCTATACCTATTCCCCTTAAGCCCTTGGAAGTCATACCTCTCTTTTAGGCGGGCTCGCTCTCTTATCATACGGAAGCTTGAAAGCCATATCGAGTTCTGCTTATAATTTCTGGAAGAGTCTTGGTCGGACAGTGCTTTCACACGGGGATCGCAGACTAAGCACTTTAGCAACTATTTACCAGTTCGAAGGACCAAGAACTGGTAAAAACGTATGCTCCAAAGAGCTATATATGAGATAGGGAATAGGGGTCGAGTGCGCTTCGCTTTTTATCTGTGCTCTCTATCTTCTCTCTCTTACAGGCTGTCATGGATCGCTTGCCCCGTCCTAAAATCAAAGGGATAGAGAATAAGGATTCGCAGGCGAGGCAGATATTGAATTCACGGAGAAAGGGGAATGTGTAGCTGGGCTGGGGGAGAGATTGAATGGAAAGAATGTCGACTTCTTGGAATGCTATTCGCCCCTACCTGAAGACCAGGCAGGAAAAAAAAAGAAGGAGAGAGAACGGAAGGCTAGGGCTTCGGTTCAGCCGCATTGCATTCTGACTGCCCCTCTTCGATGGCATCGGAGAACGAAGACAGTGAATGCGACCAAGTCTCTTTGGGAGAGAGTCAGACGGGTGAGTGCATAAACTGGTCGTCTATGATCCGACGGTGGCTTTCTTATGAAAATTGAAACACCCAAGCCTGAAACCCCCTACCTGGAATTATAGAAGTACACTTCACTTTGAATATTCTTCTTCTTCCTATGCTAACCATGCACGACTCTGTCGAAGAATAGCTGAGGCAAGAGTAAGACAAAGATGCGTAATAACCTTTCCCGCGATACGTAACAAAGGGAGAAGGTGCGTAGCGCCAACAAAAGCACGAGTCTAACGGTCTACAGAGTAGACCTGGGCTGATGTTTTTTCTTCCTTCTCTTAATACTTATGTCTTGTCAGAGCTTTCTCGTCGTATTAGCTATCGCAATCGGGAAAGCACCGGTCTGGTTACAGCTATCCCCTCTCGTCCGCTCTGGTCTATTAGCTCTTCTGCTCTGATCTCTCGTCCCGCTTCGGTCACTAGTAGGAAAGCCAGTAAAGTAAGCCTGCATACAAGCCAGCACCACACCCCCATTTCTTTTAGGGTAGCCCGGGTAGATAAGACAACCTTACCTGTCCATTAGAGGTAGGGATGCTCTCACCTGTGCGTGCTATAATAAGGGAATACCCGCCTTTTCTACTTGAATTGATCTTGGCAAGGCGGTAGAGGATCGAAAAAAGAAAATCATTAGTGAAGGTGAACAGCCAGAACCAGAATGAGAACGAAAAGGCATAGTATAAAATATTACCCGGGAAAGTTGGGCATCATATAGTAAAGCCGGAGTTAAGACGGAATGCCTCTATTTACTGCCCCAGATAGCTGAAATCGATCGTGCATTTCACCAACTTCCATTTCAATAGCTGCCAGAGAGAGGGAGAAATCGGATTGATGCAGAGTGGCCATTTCATTCAGCACTATCTCAACATACATAAGCCCAGCAGACGTAGGCTTCTCATGGGTGATCGCATTCCGCAACTGTAACGGATTCACCCTAGGGGGTTCTTCCCTCTTGTCCTCGGCAACCAGCAAGTTTCTCCTTCATCGGACAATCTCGTGCCTGAGTAGGACTCTTACAAATGAAAGAGCCAGAGTCCGCCTTATAAGGCCTTCCCTGCTGTCCATCTGTGTGATAGGCATTCTTCCATTTCAGGTCCGATTTCTTCTTGTCCTTTATGACTGGGATTTGTTGACTCCCTAACCTAATATGGATACCCAGCCCAGACCTGAGAATAGCCAACTTCTTATTCTTATTGTATGACCATGCTGAGTTAAGAGAAAGCGCCTTCTCAACTTCTGTAATGTCTACTGCTTTTTCGACTACTTAATCTGTTGCTGGATGATTGACTGTGGATTGACCAGGGGTATATACCTTTGCTCCTGGCCTTTGCTTCCAAGATGTATAGTTGTTTACGAGATGTGAGAAGCGTGGATTCCTCGAGATGTCTAGTCATAGTCTGTTGTGTCACTTCAAAGATGATTGCCGGGGACGACTTCAATGATTGTATTTCCTCTGGGCCTGTTCAGGAAGAGATGTTTTGGTCATTCTGGTAATTTTTTTCATTGAAACAAGTTCCAACCACGATGGTTTGGCGTGAGAGGTAGAGCCAAATGCGCCGATTTCCTTGTTTGTCACCATCTCTTGAAAATGTTCGTTCCTTCGCGTCGACGACAAGGTGGGTTCACCCGTTTGTGTGCCGGTTGGTCCTAATAAATAAGAATTGGGTGTAGCATTAGCTTTTTACAAGGTGACGACGGGATAAGATTTCAAATAAACAGTCAAACCAGCCCTTGAATGGCATGCTCCCTATCTGTCTCAATTGGCCGAGCTGAATCGGTCAACCTGTAGGAAAGACGGAAACAAACTAGTCAATTGCTCTTCTATCTTACTGAATCACTCAACTTCGATTCCTGCATCGTTTGCATACATTTCCTATCCGGGAGAAGGGCTTTAAGGCGGAAAAGGCATATAGAATGGTAACGGCTGAACAGAATCAATGTATCCTCAGAAAATAGAGTCCAGTGGTTCGAATCCACTTCTAAAAGCGGGTGAAGGTGGGGACATTAGCAACCTCAACTCGAGACGAGAAGGGGCACCAGAATCCTCATTAGAGGAGACCTTTTGACATAACTCACCTAAATTGTTTTCATTCATGGATGTCTTTTCAGGATACAATCCGCTAGAAAAGACCAAGGATAGAACCAATTCATCCCATTCTTCGGTTGAAGCAGCTGCCCTGGAATCAACAGAATTGGCTCCTGCGGGCCTAAGTAGACCTCCTCCATTAGTTCCAAACCTTGACGGTAGGGCTTTTAGGTATAGGTCAAGCGGTTAAAGAAAGAAGAAGTCGGAGCGGATAAAGAACAAAAGATTTATGTTGCTAAATCGCACACATGTCAGAACAACACTTAGAGATCGGGCAGCACCAGGAATGGATAGACAAGTTCAGGAGTAAGGTTTCTCGGTATGGAAGAGCAGCTGATTCAATGGCAAGTGCCAGGCTAAAGGCAAAGAGCATCTTCCTGCGAACCTTCGCAGAGATTAGCCACAGTTGAACAGGAGCAAGAATAGCTTTTCTCTAGATCGAATGCGACCTCGAAAGATTCAACTTCTCCCACAAGGCAATCAAGTCTTATTAGTTCAGCTAGCCCATTAATTATATCATCTGTGCGTGCCTTATCTAGAAAAAGGAAATACCTGGCTCCAGATAGCGAAAGGGAGTAGCGAAGGGGAAATTCGTTAGGAGAGAATACCTGGCGTCCAGCTTAGCAACCATTGAACTACCTTTCACCAAGAGGCAAAGGGGGATCCATTATCTCACAGACTGAACGAGAGATCCAGTAGATCACCGAACAAAGAGAGTCATTTTAGTGAAAATCACCGAGTGAAAGCAGTCACTTCCGGAGTTAGCTCTGCAGATGAAGCAGGCGAAGTGAAATCAAAGAAGATACTGGTGCTACTATAGCTATAGAATCTTTTGAATTCCGGGCGGACACCTGCTCCTCTCTACCTAACGCCAGGACTGGCTGGTTCCTAAGGAGCGAGGGAATGAAACTCTTGCAAATACTCTCCTCAAGGAAGGAGCCTTTCTTGCTTGAAATTTGGAAACTTGGTCTTAAAGTGTAGCCGATGAGGCATGGTCAAGAAAAAGCTTGAGCAATGTATCCGCTAAATTACAATTTAAATCAGAGTTTAATTCAAGCACGGATGATGACAGAGTAGCATTAATCCAATTCAACACGGATCACACTGCATCCACAAGAGAGATTTCGGATGATCTGCGGAGGGGCAAGGTATGCTCCCATAAACCATTTTTTTACCCGATGCTTTGAAGGAAAATGAAAGACTTTGGACCAAGAGGCTGACAAGGAGCTTAAGGTGTATTCAAGGCGCAATAAGCAAGCTAAGCTGCAGTGCACTATTCAAGAGCATTGCCAATCGGACCCGAGTCCAACTCCTGTGGAAAACACACAAAGTAATCAGGGTAACACTTGTTCTGAAGCCTCTAATGATAAAGTGAGTTTATCTACTGATCTCCCCATTGCATATAGAAAGGGAATTAGATCATGTACCCAGCATCCCATCTCTCACTTTGTATCCTATGAAAAGTTGTCTCCTAGATACAGGGTGTTTACAGCTAACCTTGACAGCATTGAACTTCCAAACAATATAGAAGAAGCCCTTAAGCACCCGAAGTGCAGAGAGGCCGTGAATGAAGAGCTCCGGGCTCAACAAAAGAATGGAACATGGCAGCTCACTCAAAAACCTCAAGGGAAACAGCCCGTGGGTTGCAAATGGGTGTTCAATGTGAAATACAGGGCCGATGGCAGTGTTGAAAGGTACAAAGCGAGATTAGTTGCAAAAGGCTTCACCCAAACATATGGGATAGATTACCAGGAGACCTTTGCTCCTGTAGCAAAGCTAAATACAATCCGGGTCTTTCTGTCTATAGCTGCTAATCTTGATTGGAAGCTTCATCAGCTTGACGTCAAGAATGCATTCCTCAATGGGACCAGGATGAGGAAGTTTACATGGAGATACCTCCAGGTTTGAAGAATTCCAACAATGCCAACCTGGTGTGCAGATTACAAAAATCTCTATATGGGCTCAAGCAATCCCCGAGAGCATGGTTTGAAAGGTTTACTAAGGTAATCAAGCAGCTTGGGTTCACACAGGGGCAGACGGATCACACCCTTTTCATCAAAGCATCAGGTGGTAAGATCGGTTCAGGATCATGGGATCGCAAATCCCAAGTTTGTCTATGAAGAGCGGATCTAATTAGATTAGTGTCTATAATTTCTTTCTTTTGTATAATACTAATCGATAGGGCCTCATTGGTAAGTGCTACAAGATCTCGTACATTGGAACCCATAGTTATGGACCCGAATCCATTAGTATGGAACATTTTCTTTTCCAAGTGAAATCCCCTAGTATATGAAAGAGTGAAAAAGTGCTTTCGTTGTTGTGGAATAAGAAGCCTTCGTATCTTAATGCATGTATTTAATTTATTCGGAGCTATTAGAGCGGGATCTACTTTTTTTTTTTGGAAATATGAGTCGAAGCAATAACAAGAATCTTTCTACTGACCCATCTTTCACTGATCTTGGTGCTTACGTCTACCAGCACCACTCCAGAATTATTGCTTCTTTTTACTTTGTTTGATTCTAGTTTATCGAATGAAACTTTCAAAAAAGAAAAAAAATGGTTGGTTCGAAAAACTTTTATATTACGTAAGTGAACTCTCCCTATAGTATAGGCGCAAAACTCTAATATCGCCTATTGACGGGTCTAAACCGGGGCAATCTCTTCGACATAGCATCAGTGCCTCAAGTTCCCTTACAAGGCCGAGAAAAGAGTTTTCTTAGTTGTTCTCCTTTCCTTAAGTCGTTCACTAGTCTTCCTTGGGACTCTTGAAGTCCCTTTAAGTCGAGTGAAGCGAGGGCTTATCCTAAGAGAAGCTTTATTAGGGCGGGGCGAAACGGCTTTAGCTGTCTGCTTTACTTACCGAAAGCAAGGAAGGCGGCTAGTCTATTCAACTCTTGTCCAGTCCAGTCTATTCTTGTTAGAGTGTCCTCCAGAGACAAGCCTACCGGGAAAGAAAGCAAGCTAGTCCAGCAAGTCTATTTTTCTATACCTTTCTCTACTGGAGGGGAACTCAAGTTGATATGCTGCCAGCTCTACGTCAGTGGCTTGTTCGAGTTAAGGCTGCCGTAGCTCGCCCCCTTTATCCTCTATACACCCGCCGAAGCGAATCCTTTTCTTTCGAAAGAGCCAAGCCAGTAAGTAGAAGGGCAAGGACAAGAGCAAGGGAGAGGGAAAGAGAGGCATTACCAGAAGGAAAGTAGTCCAACTCAATGTCTTACACACCAGTGGCATTTGAATGAAAGTAGTAAGTAAGTGGCCAATAATCTTCGAAGTTGGAGTAACCAGCTCAAGGCAGCTCATGGGAATTTCTTTAAGTAAGAAAGATCCCCAGTGTCATCCTCTTCGTCTTCTCGAAAGGAAACGAGTGACGAGAGGGTAGAAAAGATAGGACCACTCTTTAGTAAGATAGCAGCCAGTGAATAGCAGCAGAGTTGAACTCATTCTCTCCATTCAGAGAAGAGCCCAGAGACAGGGAAGGAATATTTTATTCTATGAGACCTGAGCGGCTAAAATCTCAAGACTTGTGAAGAAGTAAAGAAGTCGCAGCCACAGAGGGAAAGACTGAACCGATTCTTCGGAGAACATTACGCCGGAAGGACTAGAGCAGGTACGACAGCCTTAAGGACCACTCCGCTGCTAATCACCTTCGGACTTGAGGACTTCGCGTCACATGCTATCAAAGGGTCTTCCGTTCCGCTCTACTTAACCATTTCAGCTACCCCCCAAATAGAATTGGGATTGGGATCCAACAATTAAATAATAAGAAAAGGACTAGAAAAACCAAAAACGAGTGCCAGAAAGAATGGCTAGTGCCTAAAGCTATGAGTCGAGAAAGATTTGTATTTGACAGATAGCTTACCCCGCTTTCACGGGAAGGGTCGCTTCGCTCGGGGAGTGGAGGGGAAGGAGAGGACAGGTTCAGCCGTCAGAGTAGAGTAGTGGAGCCAGAAAGGAAAGAATGAGTAGTACCAGAGAGACATGTTACGAAAGAAGGAATCACCAACCAGAAACAAATACAAGTGACGAAGCCTAACCAGAACTACTTGACTTTCACCACTCGACTTTACTCGCTCCTGAAACAAGACTTAGTCTACGACCAACTGCCTTACCGCTGTTAGAGTGCCGAGATAGAAGGCACCTTCTTCATTAGCAATAGCAAGCGTAGACCATGTTTGAGCAGGGTTGCTTGTAGAATAGAATCGGTTGTTCTGAGTTCCGGTTGGTGATCCGTACAGAGCGGTGTAATCTAAAGCATCTCAATCGAGGTCGTCTTTCTTTGATGTTGTTTCTCAATTTGCATGTGATTCGTCAAACTTTTTTTAACGCAATTTTATCTTCCCAGTGCCTACTGCTAGGTTTCTTTATCAGGATGCGCTACCAACAACTCCTCTTGTAGTCTATTGGTATACGAGACGAGGACGGGGTGTTTGGGGGTCTCATAGATAGATAAACATAGAATCGGAAGCCAAGGTGGAGTGGATGGTGCTCAAGCTTATCAACTTAGTAAGCTGTCTACCCTTCCTTGCTTTATTCCGGAAGTTGGATGCATGGCTTCGAAGCCTGCTTCAATTGCCCAATGTTGCTCTAATCCTTCTCATTGAAGCTCTCCCTCATGCGCCCGGGTCTCCGTCCCACATTGTAAAGCATCTTGCTGTGGCTCTATGTCGCTCTAGAGCCCTTCTAAGATGAGTCTCTATCTGCGACTGAATCCGTCTTAGGTAGCCCAAGGAGTTAGCTCGCATCGCTCCCATTCTGACCCTATTCAGGAATGGGATAAGGGATGTCGTTGGTGCATCTTCTTCTGTTCCTATTGTTCTTATGGTTCTCTTCTTATGTTCCGAAGTAAGATGGAAGGCTTGCTAGGCAGGGGGTTAAGGGGGAACCCCATTTGGTTCGATCCAAGCAATTAGATAAATCCCTCCCTCTATGGGAAGCCAAGGTCGAAGCTAAGCCCGAAGCTGCATTTGATTCCGCTTTCTTTGCTGTTGATCTTCGTCGAATTCCCATTCTTGGTCAACGAATGACCAGTCTTTCCTTGATTTCCCGAGTTGTCTCAAGAGCCTACTTATTCGCGTTCTGGTTCTTACCAATCTCCCTCTCAAACAAAGGAGGGAATGGGTTTGGCAGTTGGTTTCTAGTTCTCAAGTGTACAGCGGGGGCGAGCTATTCGAGTTACTTAAATGGAAAGCCATGGTGGACATTTTTGATAGGCGGTGAGGTTGGTGCTATTCCCACCTTCGTCTCAGTGAAACTAGGTCCTCGAGGGAAGGGCAGTTGAAAAAGGTTGATTACGGTTCCCAAAACTTTAGTTGAGTGACAGAGTGGTTGGAAGCCTGTATGGATAGTCCACCCTATTGATATTCTATCCCGCTGTGGCAGCGTCAAGGAAGAGAAGGTATCGCCCTGAAGAGGACCTGTCTCGAGGAAGTGGAGAGTCTGAACCCAAGCCAAGAGGCCTTTCTAAGGTGAAATCGCTGAGTTCTTTGAAGTCTTCCGGCCGAAGGCAACTGAGGGAGCAGGCAAGCGTCGTATCTTTGCTATTGGTAATTCTTTCAATCAGAGGTTACTCCGTCCTGTCCATTTATGGTTTGCGTCTGTATTGAAGCGCATTCCCATGGACGGTACATTTAATCAGACGGCTCCTCGGGTTCGCTTAATTCCAAGCAGCCACTGTTTAAGTTTTGATCTTAAGTCGGCCACTGATCGTTGGTCGCTTCTGTATCTTTTTGAAATAGTGGCCCTATTGTTTGACCGGTCATTTGCCTCGTCTGTTGTTAACAGTA